TATCCGATAAGAAGATCCACCTGTCATATAACTATTGTGTTAAAAGATATATCTGTAGATGAACAGATGATAGATAAAAGGAAAAAGCAGCTGAGGAATATTTAAAGAAAGAATATTCCATATTAGAAAAACTACAAATACGCTATATTATGTTATGCTTAAAAAAATCCGAACGAATAAAAAAAAAACACACCGATATGATGTTTCACGATATATATAGTAGTGGGGGACTATGGGACAAAAAATAAATCCACTTGGTTTCAGACTGGGCGCAACCCAAGGGCATCATTCTCTTTGGTTTGCACAACCCAAAAATTATTCCGAAGATCTACAAGAAGATCAAAAAATACGAGATTGTATCAAAAATTATGTACAAAAAAATCTGAAAATATCCTCTAATGTCGAGGGAATTGCACGTATAGAGATTCAAAAACGAATCGATTTGATTCAAGTGATAATCTATATGGGATTCCCCAAGTTATTAATAGAAGAAAGGACTCGAAAAATCGAAGAATTACAATTCAATGTACAAAAAGAACTCAATTGTGTAAACCGAAAACTCAACATTGCTATTACAAGAATTGTAAACCCTTATGGGCACCCCAATATTCTTGCAGAATTTATAGCCGGGCAATTAAAAAATAGAGTTTCATTTCGCAAAGCAATGAAAAAAGCTATTGAATTAACTGAGCAAGCAGGTACAAAAGGAATTCAAGTACAAATTGCAGGTCGTATCGACGGAAAAGAAATTGCACGTGTCGAATGGATCAGAGAAGGTAGGGTTCCTCTACAAACCATTCGAGCCAAAATAGACTATTGCTCCTACGCAGTTCGAACTATCTATGGGGTATTAGGTATCAAAATTTGGATATTTGTAGACGAAGAATAATAAACATTTACTTAACTTGTATTTAGTTCTATTTCTATTTAATGATAAAAAAATGAACAATTCTATAAGGTTGAATAAAAATCCAATTAATCATTTGATATAATTGCTATGCTTAGTGTGTGACTCGGTGGTTTTTCTATTAGGATTAGGATTCAAAAAAATGGAATAACTCGTAGTACGAACTAATAACAATAGAACTAATAACCAACTCATCGCTTCGCATTATCTGGATATAAAGAAAGAGCCAGTCAAAATATGATATATATGATATAGATATATAGGATATATATATAAGTCATATCATTGTAGCAACTGAAATCTTTTTTGCAAAAAAAAAAATAAAAACCAATCTGATTATTGGTTGTAAAGCAAGAAAAGGATACAGATAAATGGAAAGGTGAGAGAAAGATAGAAAAAGAATACCAACGATATACGATTCCAATATGTACGGTCTATGAGTCATCTCATAAAAAAGAATGTAATAAAGCATCAATACTGATTGATCCCTAATTAGACAAATACGTGGATAGAACCACAAATAAAGAGCCCCGAGCCAATAAAGACTGAGAAGGTTGACTCAAAAATTTCATTAGGAGCTCCGTTGTAGAATTCAGACCTAATCATTACTCAAGAGGTGGTGGGAACGACAGAACCTGTGAATGCATAAGATTCTATTGAAAAGGAATCCTAATGATTCAGTAGGTAGGATGGCGGAACGAACCAATTTTTTTTTTTTGAAAGATTGTGTTGTCATAGACTAATCTTACAACTGAATGTTGAAAGAGTAAATATTCGCCCGCGAATTTTTTTTTAGAAGTTTTAGAAGGTTGAATAAATTCGATATGATAAGAAAAAGCAAAATAAAATAAAGATTCATTATAACATTAAATAGAATACGTGGTTAATTATATTATATATAAAATCAAAAGATAAAAAAAATTATATTATTCTATTATTCTATTAAATAAATAAATGAAATTTTAAAGAATACCCCGATTCAGTATATTATTCACCACGTATTTGATTTTTAATCGTTTAATTCGCGAGGAGCTGGATGAGAAGAAATTCTCATGTCCAGTTCTGTAGTAGAGATGGATGGAATTGATAAACAACCATCAACTATAACCCCAAAAGAACCAGATTCCGTAAACAACATAGAGGAAGAATGAAAGGAATATCTTATCGAGGTAATCGTATTTGCTTTGGTAGATATGCTCTTCAAGCACTTGAACCGGCTTGGATCACGTCTAGACAAATAGAAGCGGGGCGTCGCGCAATGACACGAAACGCACGCCGCGGTGGAAAAATATGGGTACGTATATTTCCAGACAAACCAGTTACAGTAAGACCGACCGAAACGCGTATGGGTTCGGGGAAAGGATCTCCCGAATATTGGGTAGCTGTTGTTAAACCCGGCAGAATACTTTATGAAATGAGCGGAGTGGCAGAAAATATAGCCAGAAGGGCTATTTCAATAGCGGCATCAAAAATGCCTATACGAACTCAATTCATTCTTTCGGTATAGGATAGAAATGTAGAACAAAAGGAAATCATTTTTTTGATAAAAAAAAAACAATTGTAGGTTTCTTGTTTTGAACAAACAATATTTCTTTTTTTTTCACCCTTTACATTGAAAAAGACAAAATCAATAAAATAAAAAAAGATATGATTCAACCTCAAACCTATTTGAATGTAGCCGATAACAGCGGGGCTCGAGAATTGATGTGTATTCGAATCATAGGAGCTAGTAATCGACGATATGCTCATATTGGTGACGTTATTGTTGCTGTAATCAAAGAAGCTGTGCCAAATACACCTCTAGAAAGATCAGAAGTGATCCGAGCTGTAATTGTACGTACTTGTAAAGAACTCAAACGCGACAACGGTATGATAATACGATATGATGACAACGCTGCAGTTGTTATTGATCAAGAAGGAAATCCAAAGGGAACCCGAATTTTTGGCGCGATCCCCCGGGAATTAAGACAGTTAAATTTTACTAAAATAGTTTCATTAGCACCCGAAGTATTATAAGGGAATACCATGATATAGTTTATAATATTTGAATGAAATGGATTACTTTAATTTAGTAGATTGTTTGTATATCACGTATATACCTTTTAAAATTCATAAATATTTATGAATTTAGAAAAAAAAGAAATAGAGCATGTTGATTATATCAAAATTCGGGGGCAACAATAATCTTAGTTTATCATGAGTAAAGACACTATTGCTGACATAATAACCTCTATACGCAATGCTGACATGAATGAAAAAAGAACAGTTCGAATACCATCTACTAATATCACTGAAAATATTGTTAAAATCCTTTTACGAGAAGGTTTTATTGAAAACGTGAGAAAACATCAGGAAAGCAATAATTATTTTTTGGTTTTAACCCTACGACATAGAAGAAATAGGAAAGGACCATATAGAACTGTTTTAAATTTAAAACGGATCAGTCGGCCCGGCCTACGAATCTATTCTAACTATCAACGAATTCCGAGAATTTTAGGCGGAATGGGGATTGTAATTCTTTCTACTTCTCGAGGGATAATGACAGACCGAGAGGCTCGAATAGAAGGAATCGGCGGGGAAATTTTGTGTTATATATGGTAATCTTTCTGATAGCCAAATCATATGCGAAATTTTCATATTTGTGAAAAAAAAAAGAGTAAAAGGTAGGTTTATAATATTATGCCTCTTTAATTAGTTGATGTTTCAAAGCCGTTTTACCTGGAATGCAAGAGAAAGAACAAAAACAGATTTGCGAAGGTTTAATTACTGAGCTACGTCCCAATGGTATGTATGTTTCGAGTTCGTTTAGATAACAAAAATCCGATTCTAGGTTTTGCTTCGGGAAAGGTTCAACGTAATTTTATACATATACTCCCTATAAATTAACAAAATTATGGTAAGTTCTTATGATTCAACTAAAGGGAATATAATTTGAATATTATATTCAGTATATTCAAAAGTAAAGACTCAAATAATTGGGTGGTTTTTTGATTTCAACATTCTTTCGTAGGGATACAATTCGAAGTTAAAAATTTTAAGAAATTTATTTTCTTCCATAAGTAGATTCAGAATTAAGAAAAGGAGTGACAAATATGAAAATAAGGGCCTCCGTTCGTAAAATTTGTGAAAAATGTCGATTGATCCGTAGGCGGGGACGAATTATAGTAATTTGTTCCAACCCGAGACATAAACAAAGACAAGGATAATTGTTTTAAATCAAAAAGGACTCCCGAAATCTAAAGGACCTGATATACAGATGTACAAAAAAATCAGTAAAAAAACCAGGATCCGTTTTGACATGAAATGGATATATCCATATATCTCTGACTTATATTTATGAGATGATAAAATATGGCAAAACCTATACCAAAAATTGGTTCACGTAGAAATAGACGTATTGGTTCACGTAAGAATGCGCGTAGAATCCCAAAGGGAGTTATTCATGTTCAAGCAAGTTTCAACAATACCATTGTGACTGTTACAGATGTACGGGGGCGAGTAATTTCTTGGTCCTCCGCCGGTAGTTGTGGATTCAAGGGTACAAGAAGAGGAACACCATTTGCCGCTCAAACCGCAGCGGGAAATGCTATTCGGACAGTGGTGGATCAAGGTATGCAACGAGCCGAAGTCATGATAAAGGGCCCCGGTCTCGGGAGAGATGCAGCATTAAGAGCTATTCGTAGAAGTGGTATACTATTAAGTTTCATACGGGATGTAACCCCTATGCCACATAATGGCTGTAGGCCCCCCAAAAAAAGACGTGTGTAACCATTGAAGAGATTTCAAGAGAAATAAATAATTCAATGATTTGATCAAATAATATTACTATGGTTCGAGAGAAAGTAACAGTATCTACTCGGACACTGCAGTGGAAGTGTGTTGAATCAAGAGCAGACAGTAAGCGTCTTTATTATGGACGCTTTATTCTGGCCCCACTTATGAAAGGCCAAGCCGATACAATAGGCATCGCGATGCGAAGAGCTTTACTAGGAGAAATAGAAGGAACATGTATTACACGTGCAAAATTTGAGAAACTACCACACGAATATTCTACTTTCGTAGGTATTCAAGAATCTGTACATGAAATTTTAAT